CTCAGAAAGAAGGGATTAGTCGAGAGCAAGGAACAGCCTTATAAAGAACAAGAACAAAGTCAGAGAAAAGGGATGAGTTCAGTAAAGTCACCTTATGTTCGCTAGTTCTGCTAGTCAACGAGTTTGATTCATTGAATTTTGTGATGAAAAGAAATTGATCAGGAACACACCATACACTACTTTGATAGCTGATTCCCTATTGCCACTAGAAAAGATGACGTGTAGCTCCATTCGGATTAAGACGGGAATGACAGTTTGATTCTTCTTTGGAAAGAAAGAGGACCCCCGGCTTGGTAAGAAAAAGTACCACTCCCTTCTTCTTCGTTTGACGGGGAATGGAGTGCTCTTACTGCTATGTGGAAAAAGTGTATTCCGACTAGCTAACTTCGGCGCAGTGAACAATCCATAGAGTAGGCAAAAACTGACTATTCGCTACTCTTCTTTGCCCTCCATTTTTTCCAAAACCTTGCTTCTGCTAGTTGCAAAGGGACTCGCTTAACATAGGAATGAATGAATTCGTGGTCTTGATGGCTTCTTTTTTGATCAGTATGTCGGTCTACAAAGTCCATTGCTCGATCTTTGATGAGGTTCTGCAGGAAACGAATGAGTCTCTTTTCCTCTGATCGTGAAGGGCCAGGAAGAAGAGCGTAGAAGACATAGACCCTAACCCGACTCCAGAGTTCCTCGAGTAGGGAAGAGTAAGGGCTTTGTCTTCTTCCTGCAATCGAGCCAGAGGATAGATGGAGTCGCTTGTCCCAGCGGTCTCAGGGTTCCCTTCTAATGAGTTTTCCATCTTCTCTCAAAGAGAAGAGTAAGCCCAGTACCTGTAGCCTTTGGTTTGATGAATTTGGGACTCTTCCCCCGAACAATATCATTCCAAGTATAACTGAACTTGAGTTCCTCTACGGCCTGAGCAAAGCGCTCTTTCTTTGAAGTTCAGAGTCGTATTCTTTCTTTTGTTCCACAACCCTTACCTATACCTAAGATGATGTCAACTGCGTACCGTTCATAATAGAAAAGCTTTGTCTCTTCCTTAAACATCTGTTTTTCCACCCAAATGATGAAGGAAGAAATTCATGAGTACCGGGGATATCGGACTACCTTGTAGTATTCCTTTTCCATGGAATGTGTAATTGTGACCCTTCTTGTCTACGATAGGGGTTTGAAGAAAAGTAGCGATGAGATGTATCAGTCCAAAGTTGTGAGCACCCAATTTCTCCCTCAAAAAGGTAAGGAAGAGCTCATGATCTATTCGATCAAAGCATTTCACTACATCACACTGAACAAACCTATCTAAAGCAGACCACTTTTGGAGTTCCCGGAAGAAAGAGATGGCACCACGCGTGTGTCGAAAGCCATGCGAATGAATGGAGAACTGGGTATCCATGGCTTGGTCCAGTACTTTGTTTGGTTAGTGCCACAGACACCAATCTGTCTTTTTCCGATGGTTGAGTGATAGGGCGGAATTGGCCCGGCTTGCTCGTCTTTGCTATAAATGACCGTAACTACATCACTGAACGACCTACTTCCCGGTGAATCAATCGTTTTTCTCCTTTTCTCTTTACCCCGCCGACGAAAAGGTAGTCTCATTCATATCAACACCGATAGAATAGAAGGAGTTCGTTCTCATATAGCTTTCAAGTACTGCTGCTTTCACATTTTTTTTCTAGGGCAATATACGTAGGGAAGCAGTAAGGTTGACTCATGTCTAGTTTATAGTACCCTTATTCTTCGTGTGTTATCTTTAGACCGTGGTTTCATGGGGTCGGTGCTGGGGCTGTGTGCCGAGATGGAGGTGATATAGGAGAGGATTTAGCCGGGTCAGGGGGAGCAGTACAGTGCTTGATAAACTTTCGATGTCCACCCTATTGTACTGATGTGGTTAGGTTAGACCATCCTACTTCCTTTTTCTAAAGTCAAAGAAAGGAAGAATATGTAGCTTGCTTTCTTTCAGGGGCTAATCGTGGAAGACTCGTTTTGGGCCTACCTAGCGAAGTTGGAAAATGGGACCATGGGAATGTCAAAAGTGGGGACACCAATTGTCAGCCAGCGATGAGTCTACCACAGAACGAATAGAATATGCTCCTTTTTCATTCTATTTCAGATAATTCTTGCTAGTGAGTCTATTGAGTATGAGGTAGATGAGTAATGTGTCTGTTTGGACAGGGGCTTAGTGAACTTCTTGATGTTTTTGACTGGCTTAAAGAAAAGGATGGTTCTCGTCTCGGAGTACCAACCAGGTGGTCTGGTATAACTGAGATGGGGGTACGACTAGAGTCAATGGCAAGGTCTAACTTCTCAGGCTTCTTCTGGTCTGGGTCAAAGAACTATTCACATCTCCACATAGACGAAAAGGAACATACTTTGAATTTCAAGTAGGGCTCTTTAATTAGTTCCAGTCCTCGAGGTTTCTGATTCAAGTGGTAAAGTATGACCACTATGGCAATAATCCAATGAACAGTATGACCGATAACCATGGTTGAATCGGTATTGAAAAGACGAACTTGCTGGTAAAAACGCCTATTGGAATGAGCTGTATGAGTGGGTATTGTCTGCGCCCAATCAGAAAGATGTCTGTGACACGGACCTGAACGTTATCTGAAAAGTCTGAACTCCTAGTCGCTGATTCCTGCTTCACCCTCTAGGTCGGGTCCGGCCATACTATCAGAAAGATGTTTCCGTAGTTCGGTCCTTACTCGAATCTCATTCCGGCTGTACGTCAAATTTCGACCCTAGGTCAGTCTCGAACTTCCAGCCAGAGTCCCATTCGTCGAAGGTAAAGGATAGCTCGCTCAGGTCATCCAAATTGTGTTCTTGATTGAAGGTTGCATCCATAACATCGAGTTGATACACGATCTCCACGTCGAAGTTCTTCGACTTGTACTCTCGTCCTCAAGCAGCCAGAATTTCACTGTTAACCAAAATCACTGAGGAGATACAACAAGTGAAGAAGCTATATGACCAAAGACAAGAAAATCAGAAAGGAAGCGGAATCCAGTAGTTCTTTGACCGAGGAAGTGTGTTCTGCCTCAGTTTGACTCTTTCTTCTTCGAACCAATGCTTGTCGCCTCAATCGCCGGCTGTTCGGCTATGGTCATCTTTTCACTCGGCTCTATCGTTAATATTCGTCGAAGTTGCATAAACTCATATCTCGTGGTAGTTTGAAAGCGCCGGCATTAAGCCAATCACTTACCAAAGAATCCAGCTCGAACGACCTTGCTCCAGATCGATGTGTGTCGTGCGTGTACCGTGCAGAAGAAAGACTCTCATGGTGGTGAATAACTCTTTTTGAATATCTACGAGAGATGTGCGATTGGAATGTGCCAGTGTTTGTGCCCACCTCACCTACCATCTTGCTTATCAAAAAGGGGTCAGAAACAAGACTGAGGTCAAAAAGCTCAATTGGGTAGGTGTTCAGTTCAGGTAAGGTGTGAAAAGCGCTTACTTGATATAGTATGGTCAGATCTGATTCGAATCTTCCAGAATCAGGCACCCTCGCTTCTCCTTTTTTTCGATAGGCATCAATCAAAGTCAAAAGAAAGAAGTGCTCCTTCTTCCACTAAGAACTGATCCTTCTTCTGCTAACAACTGATCTTTCTTCCGGTAACCACTGCTCCTTCTACTAGACCTGTAGCACCGCAACCTAACCATTGAGTGAATTCCACTTCCTTGCGGACACTACATTCAGATTACTTCTCGACGAAAGAGAATACACCGGCGCGGAATCTTGTTGGAAGAAGCAGGGAGATTGAACGGCTAAAGTCAGGAAAAGGCCGAAGACAGCATCGGCGCGAAAGACCTAGACGAACAATTTACAGGGATGTCGCTCTTGACTTATCAACAAGTTCACTAGCTACATCCAGCTATGCTTCACACAAGTCATAGAGTCTAGTATATCCTAGCCTGCTTGCGTTCTCTCCTGGCAGTAATAGCTAGGTTATACTAAGAGAGCAGAGAGGGAGCCCCTTTCAACATGAGGCCTTGAGGACAGCAGTTGAGATGATAAGGAGCGAAGGACTCTCAGACTAGCTCTCGATAGAGGAGATGAGGCCTTGAGAGTACCAGAAGAGGATATTGGTATAACGTCTCGAGCACCAGCATAAGAGGAAGCACTCTTTTCTTTCACATCGAGAGTCAGGAGATTTTGGCCTGCCATCCGTCGCATTCTAGTACAGGGGTCAGGAGCGAACTCTACTGCCTCGTCTCTCCCGCTTGACCGAACTCACCAATCCCAAGTAAGTCGTCTTTGTGTTCTCAACGTGCCAAAGGAATCAAAGCAATAGTAAGAATTCAAAGCTGCAAAGATAAGCTACCTACGAGTGAGAGTGAGGGTGACCGGATAGAAGGACTGGACCACGCTACGCCAACCTGTAGGAGTGAAGCGATTGTGATCTTGGTTCCGGGAATGCTCGATCAACGCTAGTCTCGTAAGAGGTGGCTTCGGGTAGGACTCCGGCACTAATAGAAGAAGTCAGAAACTAGAAAAAGGAAGAAACTACTTAATTGAATGGTGAGACTGGGGATATGAGGCTTCGTCGCTTTGGCATTCGTTTGGTGGCTTTGCTTTGGTCTTCGAACCATTGCTTCTCGCTGGGAAGAAAGAAAAGAGGCATTGAGAAAGGGGGAATCAAGATCAGCCCACCTTTGAAACGCTGGGAAAAAGAACAGGGGCAATTGGGCTATCCAAGCTTTTGTGGCATTCCCTTCCGCTCTTCCTGTCGTCATTCGAATTCTAGTGAGCCTAACTGGACCTTGGGGAGTAGCTGCATTTCTCATTCCAGGAAGAAGTCAGTGCTTTCAAGCAAGTCAATCTAGTCTGTGTAGCTACCTGGATTGGCTGAGCTTTGACCAACAATGCAATGCCAACTCACTTCACTTCTAGAGTCTATACTCGAAATAGAATATACATATATATGTCTGAGTAAAGGAGCCACTTCCTTGAATCTGGAATAAGAGTCCCTAGGGCGGGTAATCTGGTAATAGAGTATAGAGTAGAGCAATAGAACGAGTCAGATAGACCCGAGGTAGAGAGTTTTGTTTGAGTGAATTAGGAGAAGGATTATTAGGAAGTCTTGATCTTCTTTCAAATACCATCATTGTATTACATAGAGTACACAATAGGGATTGCGTTCAGCACGTGAAAAGTTCTATGTCTCCCGAGAAAGAAACCAAGCAAGCAACGTCTATGGAATTCACGTATATATGCTGCCTAGATTACCCTTCCTTTCAAGCATGGGAAGGAAAAAGTAAAGTCCTATATATAGAATTTTGGATAGGAGTTTTCCACAAAGTCGGACTGCTGGCTGAATCCCGATCCCGTGAAACCATTTCCTAGATTATTGACTAATCCACCTTCCTTGTTGTCAATTTGGATGTGGAAAGAAAGAGAATTGGCCTTTGAAGTTTGAAGTGAAGTAGACGCAACAAGCAATCGATTTGTTTTTTGTGTAGGTCCAAAATCATGCTTTTATGTGAGGTTGGGGGAGCTCTTTCACCAATCCAGTTAAAGGTATCTAACATATTGAGACCTAACGAACTCCCGGTTTGCAATATTCCTATAATTCACATCAAAAAAAGGATAAAAGAAAGAGATGTATGGCTGAGGGGAGGAGAGAAAGAACGCATGCATGGAGATTCTATTCTGTCTGTCGGAGGTTCGAGAATCTATGAAAGGACTTCTAAGGCTAACGAAAGCTTTGACGCAAGCTCTTATCAGCAGGAGCCTGATTTTCTCTTCTTTTAGACATTTTTCAATCGGGCGAGCTTTCACATATTATGATTTTGACTTTCTATGATCGCATTACCACTTCAGAGGCGGAGTACCATAATCCCTTACCTCAAGCCCAGGAATAGTTGAAGTCAAGACAGTGGCAGAGTACTTTGAAGCCACTGAGTAAGCCGCGTACTTATTACCAAGAGTTTCTGGACTTTATGCTGTCTCTCTCTCGGTACCTGATTGATATAGTTGAGATGAAAAGGAAAAGGTAGTGCCAGCATTTCCACCTTTCACTGTACAGGAAAAAGCCTAGTTTGAGTATGCCTCCTTTGTTACCGAAATCCCTTGAAACCAAGCCATGTATCCGTAGAAAGAACCTGAAGAGAACCAGATTCCCGCTTACAAGAAGAAGCAGTATTGCCATAGGCAGAAAATTCAGTGACTAACTCCCAAGCAAATCCAATATCCCTCTTGTCAAATAACTAGTACCTGAACCTTCAAGAAGGCTAGTATGGTCGTAACCCACCCTGAGGCAAAGAAGTACAATTAGAAATGTTAGCCAGTAAATGAAAAGCAAAAAGGAAGTACCCTTCTTCCTTCCAAAGAGTCACATTGAGGCATACTCGTATACATTAAAAGAACATCTCCGACAGACACCTAATGACCCATAAGTTAGCCTCTCACAAGCAGTCAATCCGCGTTAATAAATGTTTGTTTACTCCCTGTATGAGTATGGAGTCTAGTAAGTTTCTCACAGGCTGAGAGATAGAAAAGCCATGTCAAAGTAGAAAGTAGTCCAAGAGAAGGAAGGAGATACCCCAAGGTAGTCCGGTCTCTCCAATACTAATGAATTTGTTTCTTCATCCTTTTCCCATGTCTGGACTACAAGACGAGGCTTTTACTACGCACGCTTTCCTCTCATGGGGTGGGCAGGCTTCGGTTACCTAGGCTACGCACTTTTCTTCCTCCTCTTCCTGAAAACAAAGTCTTGACCAGAGCAGCTAACTGATCTTTTCCCTGTGGGACTCCCCTGACTCCGCTTCTCTTTCCAGACGAGACATGCCGTAGGTCAAATGATCAGTAGATAAACGTATGTATCAGTTTTCTATTACAGAACTGAGGGATCTCCGTTCCGAGGCTCGTTCACGAGATGCAATTCAAAGTGAATGGTAGCGTAAACCAACCAAGAAATCGTTTCCTCCCTGCCTATACTCTATATCACCGCCTTGATGTTCTTTAATAGAGGTTGAGGTTATAGAGAATACTGTATTACTGAAGGGGAGTAGTACCAATATAGAGTATGGGCTCAGACGAGCTAGAAGGTAAGTAACTGAGGAAGTACATTTCCGTAGCTCAGTACTGACATCTTGCCTTCTTACCCGGTCTTATCGAACCAGTGAATCTCTATGCTTTCTGAGGCCGAAGGGGAGAGCGAAGAGTACAGGGACAGGTTGTCAAAGGCATCTAACGGTATCTGAAGCCAACAATGCTACGAGATTCTGTTGCATCAGAGAGAGGAGGACCATCGTATGCAGAGAGCTTTGAGGAAACCTACTTTCCTTGCTAATCTAGTAGATGTCCCTGGCACTGAATTGACCTAATCTGCATTTCGAGACTGAATTGGTTCGGGAATTCCGCACCTTTCCCTGAGGCAGTAAAAGAACTTGCTTGATCAGAGAGCTTAGCTGAGATGTGCTTTATTTCTCTCTTTTCTTTGTATTGATCTCCTCGAGAGCTATATGAGTGATCTAAGGCAACAAATGCTGCCAACGCGTACTACACTACATGGGCCTCTTGAATGAATCTCTCGCTTCGCCCTTCTATCGGACTAGCAGCCACATACTCCTCCTCCTGCGTTGGTCGAAGAGGTCTTTCAAGGAGTACTCTTTCCACTACAAATCAGAGAGCTCAGTCTTGTTCTGTTTTCTTCTTTCTAGCTGGGCTGGGTAAATAATCTAGCTCGTCTAGCGGAAATATGGAAGGCAGGGGCAGGCGAATATGAGTGGTACGTGGAAGGCTTTATTCAATGGAAGGGAAAGAGATTCCTTTTCTTTCATGTAGTGGCCAGCTCAGTTGCTAACTTATGGACCTCAAACTTGATCTCCTGCGCCTAAACGCAGCCAAGGTCTAAGGTTTCGAACGGGTGGGACTAGACCAAAGACGTCAGCAAGTCACCCAGTTCCGCGCTGCTCTGAACTCAGACTTTCTTGATTGACTGGAACCAATGAGTTAATGTGGCGAAGTAGGAAAGACGGAACGTGAAATCGCTAAGGTCTAAGGTTTCGGGTGGGTATACCAGATTGAAAGCTAGCGGCGAGTCCTACTCACTCAGACTGAAGTTACCTTTCTCGCTTCTGTGTTTGGTCGAGACTAGTCGATCACAGCGAGGGACTCCTAATGCCCCAAGAAGGGATTCGTTAATCGATTAGCGGAGAAAGAAGTCAGTCCTGATGTGGAGAGCAGAAGAAGCAAAAAAAGCCAGTACTTAGCTTAGACTTAGAAAGAAACCCGAAGAGTCCTTCTTTCATATGTCTAGTTTATCGCTCTCCTTAGCCTTCCTTTACTTCACTTGAGAACAGGCCGACTTCGAAGGTGCTGACATTTTATGAGATGACTGCTCCCTATGGATCGGAACACCGCTAAATGAGAGAGAAAGGTTATTAGTTTGACCCGGAATGTAGGAGTTTGAGTTGGAAGTGAGGGTTACAAAGAGTAAGAAGTGACTCTGCTGATATTGAGGAAACCAACAGTTGGTAAGAAAGCAAGTACTATAGACTTTGGAGAGGGGGCTATCCCCATATGGTTGCTTGAGTCTACTTGAGAGTTTGAGGTCCCCGTCAAAATCCATCAATCGTAATCAAGGGTGATGCAGATACTAGTACAACCAAGAGATCCGGAACTAGAATCGATGAAGGGGAAATGCTTTGAGAGAGGGAGATAGCTTTTGTCACCCAAATAGAAGTTGGATTGCGGGGATATCACATAATCCAATGACCAGCAATGACACATACCGGACGGACTATGCACCTGATTGCGAACGACCTTCTTTCTTTGTGAGAGAGAAAGGTTATTAGTTTGACCCGGGCTGGCTTTCCTTTTGGGTAGAGCATGAAGCCAGTCAACAACTACTTCTGCAGCTAGGGGGTGGGACTTCTTTCTTTTAGAGTCTGGTGTGGTCGATCGGTTCGCATCTCAATGGGTCTGCGGATCGATTTTTTTCTCCAAATAAAGGCGCCAGGCCATCTTGCATAACTGAGAGGAATAGGAGATCAATTGTAGGGGATAGGAGTGAAACCACTAAACCAGAGGCTATGAGTGGAGTTCATTACTACGGCGAAGTCTCAGTTCCTCGCCGGTTAAACGGAAGCCCAGAAATGGTATAAGCGTGGAAGAAGACCTTCTCTTTAGAGATTCAATCCCGCCATTCATTCAGTTAGGGGAGAGGGAAAAGACCACTTGCTTGTCACCTTCAACCTGAATCTCACCATACAATGCCCGACGAAGTCGCTTCGAATATGTCCCCTGGGGACGATCAAAGTGGGATATAACAACCATTCCTTTCGTAAGCTTTTACAGGAATAGGCAGGTGAGAAGTGAAGTTGAGTCATATAGTGAGTATTTCTTTGTTGAAGACTGGTTGATTGTGAAGATATTAAGAAACTTTCTGTTTCAAGGAAATGTTCTAATAAATCTCTTATCTATAGAGGCCTTTTTTCTTGGTTGACTCACCTCGCTCGGGTAACATAACTCTTTGCGTACCTTTTTGACTTATTTACTGGGAAGATTCCTATTGTTCGGATACTGTAACAGAAAACGTCAACATTACTTCTTGGACTACTTTCATCACATACTTACTGGTTGGTTGTTGGTGTATGCTTATCTGTCAAATATTAGTCGAACGAAGGCTTAACCTTTTCTTACAGACAACAAGCCATACTATTTGCTTCACTTTCTTTCATTCACTGCGGCTAAGAGAACTAGGGCGCAGCCTTTCATTTGGCTAATAAATAGAGCTCTACTCCTTCTCTTACACTACAGTAGGCTAAGATCTCTACACATGGAATATGAAGTAATTCGAAACTTTTCACAACTAGTTTCCAGATGAATAGGTCAATTCATTCCATACATATGGCATAGACTTTCAAGATGAATCCCTTTTGATAGGCTAACTTCTTTCTCATTATCAGTCAAAAGTGGATGATATATTCTAGGATATAGGCCTGAATGAAACTCTGGTTACTTATAGATCTACTTTCACTGGGCCTTCCTCGGCCTTCTTTTTCAACTCTTTTTCCAAAGACATGTGACTTCAAGTCGTGTCTGGACGACAGGAAAAAAGACCTGAACTAGACTTCTCGGTCTATTTATCTTTCACATATATTTTTTGAAGGATACCGACAGGCCTAAATGCTCTTTCATCATTCAGTACTATTTATCTATCCCATGGTGGTTCATAAGTTGTACTCTTTATCTCATCCCGGAGTATATAACCTGAGGGTAGCTTTCTCTTATCACATATAGGTATAAGGTTTCTTTAATAACATACTAACTGGACTTCAACTTGACTTCTCTTTCAATTCGATTGGATTTTCTTCTTGAGATTCACGTATATATACAAGCCAGGCTTTTCTTTTTCATGGTACTCTCTTTGACTTCAGGTAGGCAACTAAATGCTCGTCTAAGAAAGGATACCGAATGACATACTTATGGTTAATAAGAAAGTGACTTGTTGGTGCACTCAGCACATAACTAATATTCGGTTACTCTCACAGTTGGTAGGCCAAATCCTTCATTACTAGTTCGTGTACTGTTACAGGTGAAAAGAAGATCGAATTCAGAAATGTTGGGTAAGTTCAGTCAGGATACCAAGTGAACTCGTTGATTCTGGAAGGAATGAAATGACTTATCTAGATTATATGTCAACAGAACCACTGCTTTATTTGCTCGCTTCCACATACCTGGCTACCTATTGGTGGCAAGCTTTATCCAATCCAAGTTCCCTCGTTCTACTCTGTCGTTACTCGGCAAAGGCCCGCTCTTCCCTACGATTGTCAGGAATGCTTTGTTAGTAGTGAATTGGAAGGGCTGCTTTGTTTTGTGAGTAGTGGATCCGAGTGAGGAAGAAGTGCCTATGTGAAGAGCCTATATGCCCAAGAAGAAGAAGTTCTATGCTATGGCTATCTTAGTGCCGTAGAAGCAACAGCAGCCTTTCCGAGCCAGAAAGGTATAACCCAATGTTCCGAGCATAGGACTGGTCTCAACGTTAGCCCTTCTTCTGAGGTAAACGTAGTTGTGGCATAAACGCCTGTCTAAGCCCTTAACTAGGAATCTGTCTCTCTTGAATCTCCTGAGAATGATCAGTCTACGCAAGCTCTCTTAGTCTACATTCTATGCTCCTATAGTCGGAATCAGGGGTACGGAAAGGCCTCAGTAGTGAGGAGGAGATACCTCTTCCCGGTACATGAAAGGTATAACCTAGCTCTATGAGTGAAGTCTGTATTAGTCACTTCTCTCTACAGATGAACTGAGTCGGGCTTGTGCTTGTGTCTTGATTCCATTCATTCGATTCACTCGATCAAGCCCCATACGCATTGATTGGTTGCACTCCTTACTTGGGATTCTATCTCGTAGGTAGTATGCAATTCAGCAATGAAGAGACACGCCGACTAGCTAAGGACTCAATCAAAGCAGAGCAAACTATCTAAGCAGAGGAAGAAGGGATTTCCGTGAATAGAGAAAGCAAGCGAAGGAAGGATGAAGCTACTTCGTTTTGTCCAATCCCACAACTCCGGTGACCTCAGAAGTCTATGCTTTCAACAGATGAATTGAAAGAGGAAGGTGCAAAAGGAAAAGCAGAATTCTGATAACACTAGCTAATCAAACATTGCCTTCTTATTTCTTGTGGTTATCATTGAGTCAACATAGACCGCCCACACACCAAGACAGACCTGCGATAGGACTCAAGTCAAGCAATTGTCTTCCCGGAAGCTCCAGGGAATGAGTTTGGAAGGGCAAGCTCCCTTGTGCCTAGAATGTCATTCTATCTAAAAGGCGATGGGGCAAGACGGTGTAGTTTTGAATCGGTTTGCTTTCTCGCAGTTTGAGTTTTGAGTAGGTTTAGAAGCATTCTTCAAAGACAACAGGCACAATAGCCAACTTCAGTAGTTTCAGGAGATTGGGCTAAGAAGTTTCTCGTCCTTGCTCACTGAACGAAGCCAAGGAAAGCTTTCCTTTTGGATCTTCCACGGGTCCTATTTATCTGTGTACTTGTATGCCCAGCGAAAGGTGTGACTGATCATCTGCTTGAAGATTCTTGCGTGGTTCAGAACTAGCGAATGGGGATTGAGAAAAAGAGAAGAAGAGATTGTCTTCGGTACAGAATTGACCATAATTGATCGATGCGTCACAATCAATCTCACACAACTGGAACTGGGTTAAGAGCTTAAATTGACTCGTCAGTGGACTGCAAAGCATCGATGATATCACGGGAATGGAAATGAATTTGGAGGAAATTAGCCAATGCCAAAAAGACTATGGCTTCGTTACAGTTTTTTCCACTTGCTGGCTTTTTCACCGAACTACGAATTTGTCGACGAAACAGTGTGAATCTTCGGAATTCGTATCCAAATCGGTTCAAAACCTCAGGCGGGTGCCTCAAACCTACAAGTCGGACTGGTCCCTAAAAAACTGTCCTGGATTCCCACCTATTTCACCACTGGCACAAAGATTTCTTCCCATCCGCTTTCGCTTTGGCTTCCGTCAAAGATTCGTCGAGCTCCTCCCTGGGGTCAAGAATGAGCGCACGAATGACCTCTAAATTGAACGTCAGAAAGATTTTGACTCACTCATAGCTTCATATTCAACGAACGGGACGGTAGGGACCATATGAACCTCACTAACGTCGAGAGGCCACACGATATTCGTTAGCCGTAGTTGCACTGCGTGATCACCACTATCTTTCTGAGACTCTGTTCTAACTATACTAAAATAGAAAGAAGTTGCCAAATGACTTTTGGTTCTTGGGAGGGATTGAATCAGCGAGTTGGAAGGTAGATCTTGCTTAGGAGAGAATCCCATCCCGTCAATCAACCTACTTGCTTTGCCTGTCCCTGCCTTGTTTTGTCAATCGCTAGCTATATCCTCAACACAGGGATCTTCTTTCTAAATGAATTCTTCTTTTTCTAACCACAGAAGCAGCAGAGCAGTGAGAAGAGCTTTTTCTTGTGGTGGATCTTTGTATCCAATAAAAGAAGGGGACTGACTATTCACTGCGGTAAGGAATCAACTACACTGACTAACGTTCCGAGGTGCGAAGCGAAGAGTGAGGGGATCCTTTCGGAACGGACAGAAACAAAGAAAAAGAACTTCTTTATTATGAAAGAAGGCTGCAACCGGACTAGAATGGCAGTAAGAACAAGGACGTGAGAGCGCTTAGACGACTGAAGCTAATGGTGAACGCGCACTTCTTATTATATTAGAAATAGAATCTGCTTATATGAGATATGATTGCTGTATTGATGAAGCATCTATGAGACAAGGGATGTAGCGGATATAACAATGACTAGAAACAGAGAAAAAGAACACTGAGAACGGACCCAGGGAGGTTATTTCAATGGAAACTGAGTTGTCGCTAGTCTTTTCGAACTAATTACGTAAGCGCGTCAGTCAGATAAATGGGGGAAAGAACGCTATGCCCAACGAAGATAGATAGCTATGGTTACAAGCCCGTCCCCGAAAGCCAAGTGGAACTCAATGAAAAGGCCCGGAAGCGCAGTGTCAGGCTGGAGTCTTCTCGCAAAAGAGCTCTCGTCGTGATAGAGAGATCCGGCTCGGCTCCTGACGAGGCCCGGAAGAGCGGGATTAGCGGTGGACGCACTGCTCTATCTTTCGATTCTAAAGTGAGGTCGTATCCTAGGCGGTCGGTACCCTTGATATTAGAAGCAATCCTCTTGGTCTTCCTGAAGCAGTCTTGCTACTATGGATGAAGGAGTCCGATCAGTCTCGAGGACTGACTTTGGAACGAGGATGGAAGTTGATGTGATCCATCTGATATATAAGTTCACCATTATGCCCTTTTCTTTTATAAGTAGAAGGCTCTGAAAGACCTTATTCAAGAAAATAGAATAGAGCTGTGGCACTGAACAAGCTCATGCCATCTCGTGATATTAGATGCGGAGCGGTTTGATAGGAAAAAGCGGTCCTTGCAAGAATGGCTTTTTTTCAAGAAGGGGGTGACATGTGTAACCAAGAAGAAGCTGTTGGAGCAATTACCGGTCTTTCTGGTCCTGTTGGCATATCCGGTGCCAGTTCTCTGACAGTAACCGTCTTGGAGAGTGATCGTAGGCGGTGTTCTCTTAGTGATTCAATTGCTAAGCGGTGCATCGAGAATAGAAACTCTTGGGGTTACCGCTCTTGATGGTGAGTTCATATCCGCAGTTGTGCTAGAAGAAAAGAAGGGACGTCGAGCTAGTGCTAGTGGGATAGATTCAGTATGAATCTGACTCTATCAATTCATTTCTTTTTCACGGATGAGATTCATTTGGAAACTAATCCCAGATCTGACTCAATAGGAAATGAACTGTGCCGCAGGTCTGGTATAAATAGCTGAGACCACTGTCACTCTTGTTCTTAAAGAGTCGACAGCGCTTTAATCAGAATAGGCTCTTTCTCTTTGCAAGAAGGTTTGATGGAAATGAATCAATAGTCAACTTCACGAACGACCTTCCATGCCTCATCAATCGATCGAAGAAGTCACAGAGGGAAGAGGCTAACGTCACATGGCATCCAATTCATTATTAGAGACTTTCTTACGAGGAAGAGATTCCAAGAAAAACATGGTGATTTGTCAAAAAAAGAGCTATAGTTCCTTCCTGCAACCAGCGACAAGTAGGCTGCCTTGGAAAAGCGCTCCACTGGCCTTCGATTTCTCCTTGCTCTGTTTTCTTTCTTTTTCAACATTCATTTCAAGAAAAGAAAGTCAGACAATGGCTAACTCACCTACTTTCGATGGTATTACGTTACTGCATGTAGTCCGTCCATCCAAGACCAAGACTTCTTCGATGCTCCAGTCGTGAATTGCGATTGGCAAGTCACTTCAGTTGATCCTGAGCTAGTCCGTTTTGGACTGCTGCGGAAACTGTATGATCTCATAGCAGAGAAAGGTCTAGTAGATTTCAGAGTTCCTATTCTGTTCTGGAATCTCAAAAACTGGCTATTGGGTGGCACTTCTGGCACGAGCTTCTTGGTCCAGCCTCTTGGTCGAGATTGCCCTTGTTTTCAGTCTCTTATTCTCTTCTATTTTCTTCCTACCCGGCGCTTTCATTCAAGAAGAGCAACTGCCTGACTTGGCTTTCATTAAGTCAAAGAAGGTGCTTCACAGGCCACCGAAGAAAAGAAAAAAAAGCCTTCTCTTTTCTTTCTTGGTTGATGTCAGACTGATTGGAAAAAGAGAATCCCATTTTGCTTCCAGGGACACTCATTCATTCAATTCCATAAAAGCCAGCCACTGCATGCGGTTGCTTTCCTACCAACAAGTCAATTTCAAACCTCTTCTCTGAAACCAGCGAACCAAAACCCCTCTCTTATTCGTTGATGTGAAAGGAAAGACCCAGGAAGTACCCAAGGCCTCCACTTTGCTTCTAAGATGAATGAGGAGCCGTAGCACTCTCTTTTCCAATAGTTCTTCGAGACTACCCTTCTGCTTATGGAGTGATTGGTATGAAACTCTGAGAATCTTCCTTAATGTCAGCTCACTTACCACAGTGAGATTCTACCCAGTCAGTTCTCTTCTCTAAGTACCCTATTTATTGATTCGAGTATTCGAGACCGATCAAATCAATTCCAGCTCCCTCTCTCTCTTGAGTTGGTATCAAATAAGGTATTGTTCATTCTCTGTGTAGTTGCTATCGTATAACTAAGTAATTGGTCATTGCTCATTCCAAGGCTCTCTCTGTTCTACTTTGTATCGGGTAAAGCACTTGAAGAAGGGAGGGTCAATCCAATCCGGAAAGTACAAGTGTCATTGAAAGACGAATAAGCCGACTGTTCAACCTTTTGTCCTTTCCCTTGTTCCAGCTTACCGGGGAACTTTCATTCCATCTAGCTAGGCTGATTTGAACTAATCATAATCTTCGCGTATAAGAGAAAGAGTGAAAAGTGCTACAACAGCCGGCAGAACCTTCAAGAGAAGAGATTCATTCAGCTTGCCCCTGGTCACTAGCAAGTTCAAGCTTTCGTGATGGAAAGGAAGAGTCAATCTGCGAAGAGGAGGAAGAAAATAAGAAAAGAAGAGAAAGAACATAAAGTACGAAATCCACCTAGATTGACCAAAGATCTTCTCTTTCCTTGCCTTGTGATGATTAGAAAGGCATGGAAGATTGCGACTCTGAGTTTGATTCTGGCGAGGATGAGCTCACTACATTGAGTTTCGGTCTTGCGCCCTTGCCCCTGAGACATGCTATTAGTTTCAGAAGGCCCGTAGAACTAGCCCTGTCGAAATAGCAGTCTCTACTCTCAAAGGCAGTTGGTGAATTCCAATCTCCTCCCCTTTGTTTCGAAATCAGCTAGCGCTAAGCTTTCTATGAAAAACTGTCGCATCTGAAACAATTAGTACGTGATGAACACTCGAACATACAATCTCTAAGAGGAAGCACGTCTATCTGTCCGATTCACCGCTCATTCGAGTAATATACTCCATTCTAATAATACGGGAGCCAACCTTCTATGAGCAGGCGGGCTTTGAATCGATCAACTGGCTTCGCTAACCAAAAGACTAGCTGCTTAAACAACAAGGAATGAAGATGGAAATGGACCGAGAACGGTACAGAAGAACCAAATACCGAGGAAGCAATGGTATTTCAGTGGTCTTTCTGGGATCAGCGGTCTAGGCTATGTATTTGGTCTTTTCTTGTAATGAATGCTTTTCATATTCAATAAATTCAGTAGGACGGATTGGAAGTAGCCAAAAAGAAAGAATACTTATTTGACTCTGCTAAACCCTTTCGGGGTATATTATTCTAGATAAAGAAGAGATTGTTTATTTCTATGCTTCTCGAAAAACATACGTACTCTAAAGAATAGATTTCTATCTTGGGGCATAAACTCATTTCAAGTGTAGGTTCGTTCGTTTTCCGTCATTCTGGCTCTCCTTCCTTTTTTCTATACTGCTGGGTCTTCCAGGAAGGAAGATTATGATCTGGTTGAATATCTATCCGTGCTTCTACCTACAGATTCTTTTCTCTGAGGGAAAGAGCGCTTGTGTTCCGGGCAAAGCACCATTTCACTTTCTTGTTTTTTATTACCACTGGAAAAGTGATCAGAATTCCTCCTGCCTCTCGAAAAGGGCTGCTGAGGGGGAGACACGAGGGGAAACCTAATGAAAGAGTTGGCTCGGAACATCAGGACTGAGTCGTAGTTTTGTAGAGAGATGGTCTCATCCTTACCTGGCAAGCAAGGTGAATAAAGAAATGTGAGTCGTTGGGGAAAAGAAAAGAGGAAGTGCTTATGTGGTCTCAAGGGTAGGTTCAATCAAAAGCAGCTATGAGTTCCATCTTTCTATCAATTGGCGAGTCTACCACTAGACAAAGAACGAATGAATACGGCGAAACACGCCTTCGACCGACTACTAGAGTAGCTCGTACCACTCTCGGATGCCCTTCCTTTCCGTGTAGGAGTTAGTGAGTAGCAATAAAGGACTGCTTCGCCTTTCATGAATTCCTTCTTCCGTCAATCAACCAGTCCTTCCGTTCGCATCGAGAGACGACTAATGTTTCGAGAACGAGAACA